TCCAATTTTTATAGGATCTCTTTGTAAAATAATAGGGTGAATAAGAAAGATAATAAGCTTGAAACCACTAATGAAAAGAAACGGGAGTATGAGAAAAAGAATTAGGTAATCAAATAATACTTTGTAGGGGATTTGGGGATAGAGGGACTTGAACCCTCACGATTTCTAAAGTCGACGGATTTTCCTTTTACTATCAATTTCCTTGTTGTCAGTATTGACATGTATAATGGGACTCTATCTTTATTCTCGTCCGATTAATCTCAGTTCGTCAAAAGATCTCTCAGACTGTGGAGTGACACTTATTTTATCAATGAAAAGTCGATTCTTTTCTTTCTTCAACTCGGAATGGCTTCCTAACAACTCTCTCATTTTCAAATAAAAATTTGAGTCGTCATTAATCATTTGATATACTATTTCGGTCCGTATATATATGTGTATTACGATTTCTCCTTCATCCTTTCTGGAGTTTCGATGAAAAGATTCCTTTGCCAATGCAACTATAGTAAACTCTATTTGTTAGAACAACTTCCGTTGAGTCTCTGCACCTATCCTTTTTTCTCGCTTTTTGAACCCCTGTATTTGGGTTTGGTTTCGGAAAAGAAGATTTGGCTCAGGATTGCCCATTTTTAATTCCAGGGTTTCTCTGAATTTGGAAGTTTTCACTTAGTAGGTTTCCATACCAAGGCTCAATACAATTAAGTCCGTAGCGTCTACCAATTTCGCCATATCCCCCTTTTTTTCGATTAGAATCTTATTGTGATTCGTTTCATTTTTTCAATGGAACCCTTGAATTCATTAGATGCCGATTCCTATATTGAATAGGGTTTCCTCCTATTTATTTTTTGTCTATCTTCTTTCATCTCTATCTGCGGAAACCATTTAATGGGATCAGAAATGATTCTATCATTTCTGTATCCGCAATTCAATAGAGATGGATATATACCACATATAGACTCTTCTTTTACTAGAATTTGACCCGACATTATTGAATACTTGAACGGTCGATTTTTTGATTTCTTTTTGCTATAATAATATGAATTATGAATAGCTAAGAATGAATCTGAATAGTTACTAGAAAAAATAAGATCCAACTAGTTTAGTCAATTCTTATGAAATATACAATTTTATTATGCGTATGTGAGCCCGCTTAGCTCAGAGGTTAGAGCATCGCATTTGTAATGCGGTGGTCATCGGTTCGATTCCGATAGCTGGCTTTTACGAATTTGTTTGATTTTTTACATGATTGATAATGTCTCTTTGAAATCAAAAACTTTTGAAAAGACCCATTTTTCAAGAGTCCACAATCTATATATGTCGTAGAAACTTTCAACTAGGAATAAAAAATAGGAAGAGTTAGATTAGGTCTCTACAGACCAAATCAAGAAAGGAAAAGATCCTTTTTTATTTATATATTTCATATATACAATAACAAAGTCTGATACAATTTATCTCATTATTCTTTGTAGTACAATATTTCCCTTTAGTTATTATTTAGTTTAGTTTTAATTTAGACTTATTCTGTAAAATGGAATTTCAAATAAGGAGTTTTTATGTCGCGTTACCGAGGGCCTCGTTTCAAAAAAATACGCCGACTGGGGGCTTTACCGGGACTAACTCGTAAAAGACCTAGAGTTGGAAGTGATCTTAGAAACCAATCACGTTCCGGTAAAAGATCCCAATATCGTATTCGTCTAGAAGAAAAACAAAAATTGCGTTTTCATTATGGTCTTACAGAACGACAATTGCTTAAATATGTCCGTATTGCCGGAAAAGCGAAAGGTTCAACAGGTCAGGTTTTATTACAATTACTTGAAATGCGTTTGGATAATATCCTTTTTCGATTGAGCATGGCTTCTACTATTCCTGGAGCCCGTCAATTAGTTAATCATAGGCATATTTTAGTTAATGGTCGGATAGTTGATATACCGAGTTATCGTTGCAAACCCAGCGATATTATTACAGCGAAGGATGATAAAAAATCCAGAGCTCTGATTCAAAATTCTATTGATTCAACTCCTCATGAGGAATTGCCAAAACATTTGACTCTTCACTCAGTCCAATATAAAGGACTAGTCAATCAAATAATAGATAGTAAGGGGGTCGGGTTGAAAATAAATGAATTGCTAGTGGTAGAATATTATTCTCGTCAAACTTAAAACTCACTCAAATAACAAGGATTCGAGCAATCTTACTTCAGTTTCGACAACGGAATAGATCGGCAGCGAGAATTAGATTCCTTTTCTTTCCAATATTTTTGTATCAAAGGAATTAGGGATAGAGAACCCATACCGTCTAACTATTAGAATAATATTCTCCCTTATTTGAGACATTATGGTCAGTAACATTGGTGAATTGGGTAACGTACGGAAAGAGAGGGATTCGAACCCTCGGTAAACAAAAGCCTACATAGCAGTTCCAATGCTACGCCTTGAACCACTCAGCCATCTCTCCTACATAATGATTATGGCCTAAAACCCGAGTGATTAGCGAGTTATTCAGA